GATCCCTCTCGATTTGTAATTCAATACACAAATCAATTGGTTCCGTCAGGCTAGCTATATGCTGTGTAGTATCAACTATTTCCACAGAAGGTGGTGGGATGATATCTTGAGCAGTTACGTATCTAGGACCCCTGACGCAAATGGATGCGTCACGAGTTCCATACAGATGACTTCTCAATACAATATCTTTCAAATTCATTAAAATTGCATGTACTGATTCTTCAATACCGACTATCGTAGAATATTCATGTGGTACCTTTTCAGATTTTGCACGTGTAATACATGTTCCTTCTATTTCTCCAAGTAAAGCCCTTCGCATCGCGATACCTATCGTATCTGCTTGGCCTTTCATAAGCGGGGCCAAAATGAAACGGCCATAATAAAGACGCTTACTGTCTGTTCTTGATTCAACACACTTCCACTGTAGTGTCCGAGTGGATACTGCTACTTCCTCTCGAACCATAATAATATTATTCTTTTTTCAGATCATTGAATCATTTATTTCTCTTGAAATCCGTTCAATTCTTATTTCTACACACGTCTTTTTTTAGGAGGTCTACATCCATTATGTGGCATAGGGGTTACGTCACGTACGAAACTTAATAGTATACCACTTCTACGAATAGCTCGTAATGCTGCATCTCTTCCGAGACCAGGACCCTTTATCATGACTTCTGCTCGTTGCATACCCTGATCCACTACTGTACGAATAGCATTTCCTGCTGCGGTTTGAGCAGCAAATGGTGTCCCTCTTCTTGTGCCTCTGAATCCACAAGTACCAGCGGAAGACCAAGAAACCACCTGACCTAGTACATCTGTAACAGTCACAATGGTATTGTTGAAACTCGCTTGAACATGAATAACTCCTTTTGGTATTCTACGCCCACTCTTACGTGAACCAATACGCCCATTCCTACGTGAACCAATTCTTGGTATAGGTTTTGTCATATTTTATCATCTCATAAATATGAGTCAGAGATATACGGATATATCCATTTCATATCAAAACAGATCCTTTATTTGTCCATCGGGTCCTTTAGAAAATCCCTTTTTCTTTTTAGAAAGATTACCCTTGTCTCTGTTTATGTCTCGGATTGAAACAAATTACTATAATTCGTCCCCGCCTACGGATCAGTCGACATTTTTCACAAATTTTACGAACAGAGGCCCTTATTTTCATATTTGTTATTCCTTACCTTAATTCCGAATCTACTCCTTGGAAGAAAATAAGTCTCTTGAAATTTTGAACCTCGAATTGTATTCCCACGAAAGGAATGTTTAAAAAGCCACCTACACCTAATCGTTTGAATCTTTGTTGCGAAGTCTATAAATTATACGTCCCCTGGTTGAATCATAACGACTTACTTCGATTTTTACTCTATCTCCTGGTAGTATCCGTATAAAACTTCGTCGGATCCTCCCCGAAACATAACCTAGAATCAGATCTTCATTATCTAAACGAACCCGGAACATACCATTGGGAAGTGATTCAGTAATTAAACCTTCATGAATCAATTTTTGTTCTTTCATTCCAGGTAACCCCCTTGAAGTATCAACTAATGGAGGAGGAGTGATATTAAACAACCCGTCTTTCCTCTCCTTTTTCACAAATAGGAAGTTACGGATCAACTTCGGATACCAGAAGGATCACCATATATAACACAAAACTTCTCCTCCAATTCTTTCTAGTCGAGCTTCTCGATCTGTCATTATACCTCTAGAAGTAGAAAGAATTACAATCCCCATTCCACCTAAAATCCTAGGAATTCGTTGATAGTTGGAATAGATTCGTAGACCGGGTCGGCTGATACGCTTTAAAATATTTCTATATGTTCCTTTCCTATTTCTTCTATGTCGCAGGGTTGAAACCAAGAAATATTTGTTGTTTTCCCGATGTTTCCTAACGTTTTCAATAAAACCTTCTCGTAGAAGTATTTTAACAACGCTTTCGGTCATATTAGTAGATGCTATTCGAACCGTTCCTTTTTTATCCATGTCGGCATTTCTTATAGAAGTTAATATATCGGCAATAGTGTCCCTACCCATGACGAAATATAATTATTGGTGCCTCCTAATTTTGATATAATCAACATGTTCCGTTTTTTTTTTATGTGCATTTTTGATTCTTTATTTATGAATTATTAAAAGTATATGCGTGAAACACAATCTACTAATTGATCCATTTCAGATACCCTACTATATCATGGTCTCATCTACTAGTATTTATAATACCTCAGGAGCTAATGAGACTATTTTAGTGAAATTCAACTGTCTCAATTCTCGAGCGATCGCTCCAAAAACCCGAGTTCCTTTTGGATTTCCTTCTTGATCAATGACAACTGCTGCATTGTCATCATATCGTATTATCATACCGTTGTCACGTCTGAGTTCTTTACATGTACGTACAATTACAGCTCTGATCACTTCTGATCTTTCGAGAGGCATATTGGGCACTGCTTCTTTTATTACAGCAACAATAACGTCACCAATATGAGCATATCGGCGATTACTAGCTCCTATGATTCGAATACACATCAATTCTCGAGCCCCGCTGTTGTCCGCTACATTCAAATGGGTCTGAGGTTGAATCATATCATTTTTTTTTTAATCTGTTCTTTCAATGCAAAGGTCGAAGGAAAAAAGAAAGAAATATTGTCTGTCCAGAAATAAAGAAATACGCGATTGTTTTTTTCATCATAAATACCCCTTTGGTTCCACATCCCTATCCTGAAATAATGAATTGCGTTCGTATAGGCATTTTGCACGCAGCTATTTTAATAGCTGCTCTGGCTACAGTTTCCGATACTCCGCCCATTTCATAAAGTATTCGACCCGGCTTAACAACAGATACCCAATATTCGGGAGATCCCTTCCCCGAACCCATACGGGTTTCCGTAGGTCTTACTGTAACGGGTTTGTCGGGAAATATACGGACCCATATTTTTCCACCACGGCGCGCATATCGTGTCATTGCTCGTCGCCCTGCTTCTATTTGTCTAGATGTGATCCAAGCGGGTTCAAGTGCCTGAAGAGCATATCTACCGAAACAAATATGATTGCCTCGATAAGATATTCCCTTCATTCTTCCTCTATGTTGTTTACGGAATCTGGTTCTTTTGGGGTTATAGTTGATGGTTGTTTCTCAACCTCATCTCTACTACAGAACCGGACATGAGAGTTTCTTCTCATCCAGCTCCTCGCGAATGAAACGATTCAATAATATTACAGATACACATGTATTTATTGAATAATACACTAAATCATGGGATTTATTGATATTGAATCTGTCATGTAGGAATCTGTATATCTTGTATATATAGCTAGACGTATATTTCTATATATAGAAGATAATGCCTTTGCTTTCTTTTTATAACGAATCCTTGACCTTTACCGAATCGGCCAAAATTTTGCAATTCAATAAGGGTTTCGCGGGCGAATATTTACTCTTTCAATATTTGTTTCATTCGTAGGGTCAACCCATGGCCTCTCAGAATAAATCAATTGGTTCCTGGTTGGTTCCGCCATCCCACCCAATGAATCATTAGGATTCGTTTTCAATAGAATCTTCTGCAGTCACAGGTTCCGTCGTTCCCATAGCTTCTCCATTAATGGCTAGGCCTGAACTCTGCAATGGAGCTCCTCAATTCAAGTTCGTTCCCAAGTCAATCTCCTCAGTCTCTATTGACTCGAGGCTCTTTATTATTGGTATTTTTCCTATGAACCGTATTCATCTAATTATGGACGAATCAGTATTGATGCTTTATCACACTGCCTTTTATGAGATGATTCATAATAGACCATACATATTGGAATCATATACCATTGATATTCTCCTTCTCTCTTTCTCTCGCCCTTCCATTTACCCACATCCCTCTATTTTCGCTTCACAATCCATAATCAGATTGATTTTTCCTTTATGGAAAAAAGATTTCAGTTGCTACAACTATATGATTGACACATCATATAGTGACTGGTTCCTTGGATCTCGATAATACGAAGCAATGAGCTGGTTCTAAGTTCTATAGTTATTAGTTAGGGGCCAGTCCTTTTTTTTTGAATCCCAACTCTAAAGAAAAACCAACGAGTCACACACTAAGCATAGCAATTCTACCAAATGATCAATCCAATTTTTATTCAACCCTATAGAATTAGAATTGCTCATTTTTCATTGAAGGGAAAAAGAAGAGTTTGTCGTTTTTTGTTCTATCACTGGATAGAATGGCAAGGAAAGGCCCATTATTGCTCGTCTACAAATATCCAAATTTTGATGCCTAATACCCCATAGATAGTTCGAACTGTATAGGAACAATGATCAATTTTAGCTCGAATGGTTTGTAGGGGAACCCTACCTTCTCTGATCCATTCGACACGTGCAATTTCTTTTCCGTCGATACGTCCTGCAATTTGCACTTGAATTCCTTTCGTATCCGCTTGTTCAGTTAATTCAATAGCTTTTTTCATTGCCTTTCGAAAGGAAACTCTATTCTTTAATTGTAGAGCTATATATTCTGCAAGAATATTAGGTTGTCCATAAGGTTTTGCAACTCTTGTGATAGCAATGTTAAGTCTCCGGTTCACAGAATTAAATCCTTTTTGTACATTGATCTGTAATTCTTCGATTCCTCGTGTTCGACCCTCTATTAACAAATTTGGAAATCCAATATAGATTATGACCTGGATCAGATCGATTTTTTTTTGAATCTCTATATGTGCAATTCCTTCGAAACCCGAGGATATTCTCCTATTTTTTTGTACATAATTCTTGATACAATCTCGTATTTTTTCATCTTCCTGGAGACCTATGGAATAATTTTTTGGTTGCGCGAACCAAAGGGATCTATGCTTTTGGTTTTCCCCACCAAGTCGGAAACCAAGGGGATTTATTTTTTTGCCCATATTTTTCTTCTCTCTCTTTCTCTTTTTTTTCTCTCTCTCTCTCTTTCTCCAAATATCTCTCTATTATAGGATCTTTCCATTGATCCTTTGTTTCTAAATATATA